AATATATCTCGCGGTAACAAAAATGTATTGTTATGAGGTATATCAAGATTAAGTCTCTGGTTCATATTTAGTCGACCAATCCTTCCTAATTCACATCTTTGTTGAAAAAATTTCTTTTGTAATTCCTTACATAAGGATTCAGAAAATACTGGACCTCCGCCTACACAAGTAAATTGTTGATAAAACTCCAAAATGGCATTTTCCCTTGACCCAATTTTTTTTTTTTCCTTATCGCTCAGGAAAGACAAGAAAATCTCGGGGTAGCACACATTCTCTAGAATTTCTCTTAGATTCAAACCCATAGCTGATGATAGAACTAAAATAGATATTTTCTGTTTCCTACTCACACGAGCCCATATCCTTGCTTTTTTATCAATCTCTAATTCTACTCTTCCCCCCCAATCTGATATTATAGTGCCGGTATAGACCGAAATTCCGTTATGGTTCAATTCTGACCGGTAATAGATACCAGGACTTTGCAATATTTGATTGATCACAATTCTGTATATTCCATTTACTATAGAAGTTCCCAGGGAATTCATTAGAGGAATGTTTCCAATAAAAATTGTTTGTTCTTGCATATCCCTACTGTTTTTCCAAATTAATCCCCCGGATACATATAATTCAGAAGAATATGTAAGTGATTCATATACAGCATCTCTTTCTTTTATCGATGGTTCTACTAATTGATATGTTTCCACAAATAATTGAAATTCAATTTCTTGATCTCTATCTTCAATTTTTGGAAACTTATAAAGTTCTTCCGCTAAGCCCTGATCAATGAACCTACAAAATCCTTCAAATTGTATCTGATTAAATCCAGGTATTGTAGACATTCCCCCATTTCCATCCCCAAGCATTTTTAATTTCCCATTTATTGAAAAAAAAATCCCATTATTGGATCGTTTTTCATCCAATTATATGGATCGATCAGCACTGATGGAATTGCTATTCTGTTTACAGAATCACATAAAATTTTATCTAACTCCATATATGAATATGGAATGTCTGAAATACGTATGAACGGAGGAATAAAGAGAATTTTGATTTTCTACTCAAATTGGAATTTGCAACAGATACAACTGGAAAAGAATTGAGAAATTCCACTTAACTTAGACTTATGGAATTTTATATAGAATAACAAAAAGTGATTCAATTTCTACTATTATTTATGATATTACATATTCCAATACAAGTGAAATAAATAATTCGGGATTTGATCTCTTCGATGAGATAAAAACCCAATAGTTAGAAACAATATAAAGTTGTTTTTTTAGCACTTAGCTTTTTTCCTTTTTTTCGTGGATTTCCTTGTTCAGTTAAAAAAAAAAAAGGATTCGCACCGAACAGAAGAGATATTTTTTTTTTATTTTTATAGAGTTTGTTGAAGCGCAGAAGAAAGCTTTATTAAGCATACGCGGATAGAACTATAGCTATCTATATATATGTCTTTCCTTTTATTGCGGGTTTATTCTGTACAGCGCATGGCGTGCTCTAGCAAAATATCGATTTTCTATAGGAATCATAAACAGATAAGATATCTGATTAGAGGTATACGTGTAATAATTTATGTTCTGGGGTTTACATATACTCATAATTGTTGTTATAATTGAAATGGAGAAGGCTTTTTTTTATTGAAAAGAATCAATACTGGATAGTTAGATATCCATTTTTATTTTCTTATATCATTCGGGAAATACAATTTTAGATTCAAATTTAGATTCAAATTCGAGAATCGTTCATGAATTTTCAGTCAATAGTTAACGGTTCCAATTTGTCCTGAATTTCGGCTTTTGTGACTGAAAATTCACATTTTGTTTTTCCTTTCAATAGAAAGGAGAAAGAATTCAGATAGTGCGTGTTTTGACATACTATACAAAATTAATCAAAGAGATAGATCCAATCCAAAAAAGGAAGGATTTCTTTTAGGAAAGGGATTCAGATTAAGAAAAATGGGATTCAAGATACAAGTACAAAAAAAAAAAAAGAAGTTTAGTAAGAAAAAAAGGGGGGGGGTATTTTGGTCTATTTTTTATTTCTATTGCCTTGGCGACATGGCCGAGTGGTAAGGCGGGGGACTGCAAATCCTTTTTCCCCAGTTCAAATCCGGGTGTCGCCTGATCAACAAAAGACGCGAAATACCTTATTCCGTTTTACTGATATATTGTCCCCAATAGAAACAGCGGAGGAAAAAGACTCGTGATATTTCCAAGAGCGCTGCTGCTTATTTTGTTTGCGCTTAATCTTTCCCGATTCTACTAGCAATCATACAAGAACTTCTTATAATTAATTGGTTCTAATTAATTGAATTGGATTTTTTGGATTGTTTCATCAATGGTATTGGACAAAATCTTTTTTTTTTTTTTTTACTCTGCACCAGCGATACTATTATTATTATTAGTGACTATTATTATTATTAGTGACTATTATTAGTGAAAAATAATGGAAAAAAGTGAACAATACTAGCAAAATTCCTTCATATTCATAGAGATAGGGGACATAATTCACATGGATATAGTAAGTCTCGCTTGGGCTGCTTTGATGGTAGTCTTTACATTTTCCCTTTCACTCGTAGTATGGGGAAGAAGTGGACTCTAGGGATACTACTAATTGAGTTGAGAAATGAAACTCTATCAATTCTTTTATAGATCGTTCTGCAAAGACTTTTTAATTTAACTATTTTTAATTGAACTATTTATATTGAAATTGAATTCAATAATTGAATTCAATTTCAAAATTCTATTCGATTCGAGTGGAGTAATTTATTCTATGAATAATATTTGAATAATACCCTTTTAATCATAATCAAATAAATATTTTAATGATTCCAGTGTTCATATTTCAAAAGTAAAAAGAATACAAATGATAGGAAAGTTATTCCAACCGAATTCTTCCTAAATTCTTTATTATGATAAACCGGCTCTTATCAGAGTTATATATGGACAATAAGGAGCAGCGGAACCTTTTTTCCTTTTTATTTGTTTGCCTTTTTCCGGTTCAAAGACAAAAGAAAGTAGTTCTTTTTTTAGTTATTTAAAAGTTATTAAATTAAGTGATTTTCTACGGGAAATAAAATAGACATAGTGATTCTCTAACGGGATACTCCGCATACTAAGATATTTTCTTGGAGAAGTCACATATTGCGTACTTAGTACTTAGTTTACTATTTTTTTTTTATTATTTTCGTTTTATAAATTCGATTTATGCTATACTTTATTGACTTGAATCATTTCATATTATGATTCAAAGATTTAAAATCGGCGGGGTTTACTAATCCTTTTCTTTTCGTCGAAATCTGAAAAAGTTTTTATAAAACTCCTTTCCTTGGATGTGTTCAATTAATTACTTCTTTGTTTGGAATGCTAAAAAAAGATTTCTTGATTTTCTTTTATTAATACATACCCCAACTATTCTTTTTTTTTTTTTCTTTTCATTGATTTGATTATTTCAATGGATTCCGGGATTCATATTGAAAATAATCAGAAATCCAGGAATTGGAATCATAAGAGTAAGAGGCGCCTTTCAACTATTCCAGATTAATTGGAACCAACACAAATCAAACATATGAAGAAAAGAAATCAAATTTGAACCTTATGTACATTCCATATAGATAATTAATATCTATTGTCTATATATCTATCTATATATGAATATGAAGATGACATTCTAGATTGATCCATATTAAGCCCAGATCTTTCTACAGTACAACTTTATATACTAGAATAAAACTTTATATACTAGAATAACAAAAATAGATAGTATGGTAGTAAATATATTACTTTCTACCATACTATCGGATCTCATAGAATCCTGCTGATTCTAGTTCGCTCATTTCAGCTAAAACGCAAAATTGGAATTCTTTTCATTTTATTTCGTTAATTCTTGATATTGAGAAGAACTAAGAAGTCAAGTTTCATTCAAATTAATCACTTTGACTAACAGTTTTTACATATATTATAAGTAAAAAAGCAGTAGGAACTAGAATGAACAGTGCAGTAGCAATAAATGCGAGAATATTTACTTCCATAATCTCATCGTTTCGTTTTTCTTTACTTCACAATAATTCGGGATTTAATCCCATAAGAGATGAGAAATCTTTCGCCTCTAAATTCAATGGGATGAATTCCATCTCGATGATATCGAATCAGATCAATATCATGAATAACAATATCTGAACTCTCAAATCGATTTATCGTCGAGAATTGAATAGTATAACATAGAAAGATCATTTATTCATACCAAATCCAAAAATGGATTCCTGATCCAATCGAAAATTTCCTTACTTTGTTACTTTATTTATCATTCTTTTCCATTCTTTCTTTTCTATAAAACTATCTCCTTCCTTGTACAATCATCTGACTAAGTATCATCTAATCGTCTTTAAACTTACATAAGTTACAAACAAAAACAAACAAACAATAGAAGCGAAATGGGAAAGGGGGAGTTATGTTCTAAACTCCTTTTTTGAATGATCTAATCTTATTGGATTGGAAAACAAAAAAAAAAGTGTGATAAAGATAAGTCCTAGTACAGTATAAAAAAAATCGAATATTCTACCAAATTCACTTTTTTTTTTAGAGTTTGTTTTTTCTTCGGCATAAACCCTTAAAAAAGATTATCCATTCCCTCTCTCTCTAAGAGAGGCAGAGTCTTTATTTGATTTTTATTTTATTAATATACTCTTTACTTGATTGAATTAGGAATGGGATCCATATAATATATCAAAACTTCAGTGTACAATTTGAATGAGATAGATTGTTTCAAATAATTGAGGTTACACAAAATCGGAGCCAAAAAAGAAGAGACTTTTCCGATTAAAAGGATTTTATCAAAGAAATTAAAGTCATTTTGTATCGTACAAATAAGAATTCTATTTGTGTATGTGCTACCGGGAAAGATAGGGTACTCGATTCGATTTCATTATACGGATCGGGAGGAATCGAAAAGGCCAAATTGAGTGAGGTCTCTCTTAGAATCCTGAATATGACGCTACCAATAAT